GAAAGAAATTCTCATATTTCCGCAATTTAATTAGATGTTAAATCTCAAATTTTTTTGGTTCTAGAAGAAGAGTTTTTTCTTGTTTTTTCCATTTTAAGAAATTCATTAGTCATCCATTAACAAGTACCTGTCGTAGGGAATATTCGATGAACGAAGGAGAACACCAAAAAATAATTGGAATAATCAATATTCGTGATGCACATATTTATGTATTAGATCAAAAAGGTCTTTCTTGCCACTTAACTACAAAGAAGTTTTTTTTGAATATGGAAATAAAAAAAAATGTAAAATCTCCAAAAGGATACTCAGAATTAGTAATCGTAGGATCTAGTTGTACAAAAACAAAAGAAAATTTGGATTTTTTTTCGAGTGATTTGGTCATGTGATCTTTTTTTTCTTCTTATCTTATTCGGGATATTATAGGAATGAATCAAGTAATAAATTTACTAAGTTAAATTCAAATTGCAAATGACCCTCTATTTTTCTTTATAATTTATAAGACCTTTTACGATTCTTAGTATAATACTTTTTTTTTTAGATTTTCATTTGAAAATCTAAAAAACCATACAAATTTGATACAAATATACAAGTAAATAGTAAATAGACACTAAATAAACATAAAGTAAAAGGATAAAAGAAACTATCCAAATAGAAATGATTTTCCAATTTTATTTTGGAGTGATTTCCGTAGTTATTCAACGAAAGTTTTTTTGAATGAAGTTATACAACACAGTTTTTATTACTTATTAAGTTTTAAGGTAATTATTTTATTACTTTTTAACTTAATTAATTAATTTAACAAGTTATTAATTATATTATTATTAATTATATTATTAAATATTCATTCTATTAAATAGATTTTAAATAGAATTAATATTTAATGTATCGAATAATATATTAATATATATAGAATAATAGAATTCTATTTAATTTCATTTTATTTTATAATAAATAATTAATATAATTTCAAATAGAATTAGTTAAAATAGAAAATTTCAAATAAAATTGAATATTTTATTCAAATTGAATATTTCTATTTAAAATAGAAATATTTGAATATTATTATATTAATAGAATTTACTAGAAATTGAATAGAATTTCTATTTAATAGAAATAGAATTTCAAATTAATAGAATTTAAATAGAATATATTTAAAATTAGAATTAGATAATTCTAATAATATAGTAATATAGAATATTTATAATAATATTATTTGTTTTCTATTTTATTTCACAAGACTTGGTTAACGAATCTCTTAATTCGATTCGGAATCACGAGAGTCTAAGTAGATGTTATAGACGACAAATTTATTTCCTTTTCTATCTATACCACTACCACTTTTACTTTATTAGTTCCATGTAAAATTGATTATGATAATCATTAATAACTGCTTGATAAAGAAAAAAAATAAAAAAATTATCAATTGAACTTATTCTTTCATTTTGTATTTTTCTTTATCCTCTTATCTTTCAAAAAATTAAAATTAGGAAAGTGCCTTTGCTTTACAAGTATATGTATAAAAAAAGTTTATTTAGCTCCTTCATGCCTACTATAACTAGTTTTTTCGGTTTTCTACTAGCGGCTTTAACTATAACCTCTGCTCTATTTATTGGTCTGAGCAAGATAAGACTTATTTGAAATTAATTGAATGAACAGTTTCTAAAAATAAAAACAAAACGAAAATTTTCTTCAGTATTCCACCTATTCTCTAGTTCTTTACCGTGTTCATTTCCAATTCTTGTTTATTGAGATTTCTGGTCAATATGGATTAATATTTAAGGATAGATATTACCTCTCTTTTTCCTTTTTTCAAAAAAAAAAAAAATTGAAATGATTGAAGTTTTGCTCTTTGGAATTGTCTTAGGGCTAATTCCTATTACTTTGGCCGGATTATTCGTAACTGCATATTTACAATATAGACGTGGTGATCAGTTAGACCTTTGATTAATATTAATTAACACCGTATTTTTTTTTGACCTCCTGCGGATTAAAGAAAGGAGGAGGTCAATTTCAGAGTGCTCTTCCATTTTTCCGTATAAATTTTGACCTAACAAACCAAAAAGAGAATCACGCTCTGTAGGATTTGAACCTACGACATTGGGTTTTGGAGACCCACGTTCTACCGAACTGAACTAAGAGCGTTTTCTTATCACAATTACAAAAAAGGAGATTGTAAGTAAAAAATAAGTCAAAAAGAGTCTTTTTTTAATTCCACTCGATTTTGAATGCTTATACTATGATAGAATATGATATATATTGAAAATTGGGTCTTCCCATTTTCAATTTTAATTAATCTCAATTGATCCCTTGTTATTGCTCAGAGATGAAGTAATAGATAGGGATGACAGGATTTGAACCCGTGACATTTTGTACCCAAAACAAACGCGCTACCAAGCTGCGCTACATCCCTTTGTAATTGATTTACAATGTTATTGTAAAGAATACCCATTTTGTTTTCCACATACTTAATTTCATTTTTCCCATTGATATCCATTATCATTTTTTCTTTTTTATCTCATATCATATATTATTTTAGCTCATATAATAGATTATAATATATTATATAATAATAAAAATAAACTTACGCAAATTTCGTGAATGGTCGGGGAAAAAGGGGGCCATCTTTTTTTTAAGAAAAGGAAAATCTTATCTATCAAATTGTTGTACATTTTATTTTAATTTGAATTTCCGTGTACAAAACAAATGCAAGTCGCCTTGAATTACATAGAATCAGATTCTATATGTATTAGAATTATGTATTTAGAATAAAAAAAAAGTCTTTATTAGAATTTTTATTAGAATAACAAAAAAAGCAGGAGGATTCAAAATGCGAGACCTAAAAACATATCTATCCGTGGCACCGGTAATAAGTACGCTATGGTTTGCGTCTTTAGCAGGCCTATTGATAGAGATCAATCGTTTTTTTCCCGATGGATTGACATTGCCTTTTTTTTCATTCTAGTTATCAACGCGTGGGGGAGGGGGTGAATAAGATTAGAGATACAATTAAATATCTGCGACTACTACTCCCCTCCTCTTTTTTTTTTATTGAATTTCAAAAAGGTTAGAAAAGAAAAAAAAGTGGATTCAACTTTAGTAAAACTCGGAACGCGGGGTCCGCGCTTTCAGTAAAGTAAATTAACTTCAATTAAATTTAGTAAATTTAGAGAAGGAATGTGGAAATGTAGTTAGCGCAACAGTATTCTACAAGACGCTTAAATTAACTACTGTGATTCTCATCTAAACTTCTAATTGAGATAGAGTTTAAAATCTTTGTATTACTTATTATTATTAATATAATTAGAACTATATTGGTTGCAATGAAATCTTTCATAATTTGGATTTCGAGTTAGCAACTTCACTTCTTTTTACTTCCTTTCTTCTTCACTTCAGATCGGAAATATAGAAGAGTTGAATGAATAAAAAATCCCAAAATCTCAAGGAGGTTTATGGCTAAGGGGAAAGATGTTCGAGTAAGGATTATTTTAGAATGTACCGGTTGTGTTCGAAAGAGTGTTAATAAGAAATCAACAGGTATTTCGAGATATATTACTCAAAAGAATCGACACAATACGCCTAGTCGATTGGAATTGAGAAAATTCTGCCCCTATTGTTACAAACATACAATTCACGGGGAAATAAAGAAATAGATGGAACCGCTCGCTTGCGTGTCACCCTTTCCAAGGAAGATTTAAATGATATTAAAGAACAGATTAAATATATATTACTATGAGATAGAATAATATAGAATCTTATCTAATATATAATATCTTATGTTACTATATAGAATATATTATGCTAATATATATATTCGAAATTCGAATTATATATTAAAAATATATTAAATAAATATAAAATATTATTATTCTATATTAAATAAAAAAAAAAGGAAAATATAATTAATATAAAAATATAATTAATATATAAAAAAAAAAAAAAAAAATATTCAATATATATTGAATATTCTAAAAAAAAAAAAAAAAAGTCCTATTTCGTTCAATTGGATCAAAAATGATTTCGAATTAAGAAATAGGATTTTTGAAATAAGGAATAAACAAACCATGGATAAATCCAAACGACTTTTCCTTAAGTCCAAGCGATCTTTTCGTAGGCGTTTGCCCCCGATCCAATCGGGGGATCGAATTGATTATAGAAACATGAGTTTAATTAGTCGATTTATTAGTGAACAAGGAAAAATATTATCTAGACGGGTGAATAGATTGAGTTTAAAACAACAACGATTAATTACTATTGCTATAAAACAAGCTCGTATTTTATCTTTATTACCTTTTCTTAATAATGAAAAACAATTTGAAAAAAAGCGAGTTGGTCACTCTAACTACTGATCTTAGAACCAGTAGGCTTACTCCAATTGAAATTGGATCAAAATTCCAATTCGAATTCAACCATAGATTGATGTTTTGTTCAAAAAATCTGAAAATCAAAATTGGATTTTCGTGTCGTAAGAAAAAAAACGAATTGGGGGGGAAGAAACTTTTTTTTTATTGAATGTTTTTTTTAGTTTGACTACTTTATTTGATCATATTAGCATCCTATTTTATCGGTCATATTTTATCGTACCAATTTCTATTCTACCTTCCCGGAATTTTTTTTTTTTTTTTTTCAAAAAATTCCATAGATTGCTCCCAATTTTCTTATTTTCTAATGTCATTGGAAATCGTATAAAGACAATTCCTATTTAATATAGCTATTTGTGCAAGTATTTTACGATTAAGAAGCAATTGTTTCTTGTACAGATTATTTACTAAATAACTATAACTATAGGATACCCTATTTCCGCGAATTACTGCATTTATCCGAGTGACCCACAAACGACGAAAATTTCTTTTCTGTCTATCTCTATCCCGATGGGACGAAACCAAAGCTCTTATTTTTTGTTGAATAATACTTCGAGTAAGTCTTGAATGAGCCCCGCGAAAGCTTGATACGAATAAACGAATTTTTGTTCTACGTCTCCGAGCTATATATCCTCGTCTAATTCTGGTCATTGAATACACGAAACTTTGATGAATAACTAATTTATTTCTTTTCTTTCAGTTATTCTTTTCCCCTTTTTCTATAATAACAAAACGGATTTTTCCAATGTATAAAATAAAAATTCCAACGGCTTTTACTACTATAACCTTCCCAACCACGATTTTGTCTTTTTTTTTTTTTTGAGCCATTTCATCTCGAAATAAGAAACTGTATTGATATTAGGTCTCAAACACAAACAAAAATCGAATAAATAAAAAAAAACAGTAAATAGAAATAGATAAATAGTGGGTTCCATCGTTTCTATGGTTACTTCTTAAACGGTGAGGTCTTCTCTATACACCGGAGCCCCCTCCTGCATTTAATCATTTAATCAATGCTATTGTTAACGTGTATAGTTCACATTCTTTTGCTCTACCTATGAATTATCCAGTACTAGGTCTTTCACAAGGAGATCTATCTATATAGTAACGGTATTTAATTATGAGGATTAGCTAATTCGTTGACCCTGTTAGTCCGCTCTTGCAAGAGTAGGAGCATAAATTTTCGGCCTTTAAACTTTTAATTTAATAAGATTTTCCCTGCTTAATGGATAATCATTTGTTACCAATGGGAAATTGTTTCTTGTTTTAAATTGAAAATTGAGGTGATTGAATTTGCACCAATGAAACCATAAATTTTATACACAATAGACGAATATGATAGATCTTTTTTTTTTTAGATAATGAAGGGGGTTCTTCTATTCTATCCTATTCATCCGTACTGACACAGATAGTGGAAAAGTTTTTCCTTTCTTTTGTCCAAGTTCATGATCTAAACAAGTCGCACATACACCCTAGTACATGTTCCTCGGCGCTGAGGACATCCCCCAAGAGCGGGGGATTTGGTAACATTTCTAATTGGCTGTCTTGTGTTTCTAATAAGTTGTTTAATAGTTGGCATCTTGAATCGTATGCATAATGGGCTGGTTTAGATCGATCGTAACCGTATGATTATGAATTTTTTCTATATTAATATTCTATTACTATTAATTATTAATTAAATAATATAATTATTAAATAATATAATTATTAATTAAATAATAGAATATTAAATTAAAATTCCGCTAAGATAAAAATATCAAATTGCGATTTGCGTGAAATTCCTGCTATTTCTTATGCAACTGCTACAAGATCAACAATTCCATGAGCTTGGGCTTCTGTTGCTGACATAAAAACATCTCTTTCCATGTCTTCGGATACAACCCATAAGGGTTTTCCCGTTCTTTGTGCATAAATCCTTGTGAGGATTTCACGCAGTTTCAGCAGTTCTTCTGCTTCCAGGACAAATTCTGCTATTTGTGCCTCATAAAAACCAGCAATAGGTTGATGAATCATTACCCTGATGATATAATAAAAAAAAGGTTATTCTATCTCGCATAATATAATAAATAATAGAAATATAATAAATAAGAAAGTGACAGGAATAGATAAAAAAGAATAAGAAAAGACGAGAGAATTGAACAACCGTACATGCATTGTTTGTGCATTGCATACGGCTTCACACTAGAATTCACTTTTATTTTACCTTTCATCGAAAAAAAATCTAGGCTTAAATCAGTAAATGATCCAATAACCACCCTTTCCTTGGGAAGAGGTAAAAAGCAAAAATACTATGGTGGTCCCGTTGCTTTATTTTATTAGTGATTTAGCAATCCCAAAGTTTCTTTTTTTTTTTTTTATTGAAAAAAAAATAATAATATAATCTTTTTTTGTACTCTTTCATAACATAAATAATGTTAAGAGCCCTCCGGTGCGAAAACAAAAACGTTTGTGACGCTGAAAGGGGTCCCTGGTAGAATAAAATCAGAAAGACCCTTAATATTTCATACTACTCTTTCGATACATAATCTAATGTTTAAAAAAACTTTGGTTATATCTATATCGAATTCGAAATGCCATGCTATTATTACTTAATATTTATATTTCATATGGCGAAGGCATAGTGTTTTTTTTTTTTCAAATAAAAACCCATTGGCGCCAAGCATGAGGGAATGCTAAACGTTTGGTGATTTTTCCTCCGACCAGAATAAAAGATCCCATTGAAGCAGCTAATCCCATGCATACTGTTTGTACATCTGGTCGCACAAATTGCATAGTATCATAAATAGCTACTCCGGGTATTACCCATCCGCCAGGAGAGTTTATAAACAAATACAAATCTTTGGTCTCGCTCTCTATACTGAGATATACCATAAGACCAATAAGTTGATTCGAGATCTCGCTATCAATACCTTGACCTAAAAAAAGTAATCTTTCTCGATAAAGTCGGTTGATTAGGATAAAATTCTATCCTTTAGAAACCGTACATGCACCTTTTGATGCATACGGTTCACCAAAAATCACGAAAATAAAATAAAGAATCAATGTGTAGATGCCAGCCCTCCTTTTTTTGATAGTGAGTACTTTTTAACCTTTATTTTGAATGAGGGGGCTTTTCCTCTATTTTTTAATAAAAATGAGTTTTGACGTGTTTACTTATAAAATAAAAAAAAATTCATTAAACTTAGCAAACTAACTTCTTATTACTTAGCAAACTAACTTCTTATTACTTAGCAAACTAACTTCTTATTGATGTATTCCTTCATCGAGATTGAATTCAAATCACGATGGCATTCTCTTGTTCCTGAATGGGCTTCTTCAATTTTTTTAGGTTTGTGCTCTACTCCGAGTAAAGATCTGCCCGATTTTTATTTGCACATATAGGGCAAATACTCTAATACCGCGTCTTTTTGTTACAACTTCTTTTTCTTTTTTTATTTATTTTACGCTTCTGTCAAATATTTGACGTACTCATTATATTATTTTATTCCATTGAATATGATTTTCAATTCGAACTTATTCAAAATTGATAAAAAATTTCTAAATAGAATAGGATACAAGTAGTAATGATAATAGATATATTATCAATTGGTTTTTCTAAACGGAGTCTGGATACTTCATTTTTTTGGTCTAAACAAGGCAACCATAAATTATTCTAATTAATAATATTAAATTGAGTACCTCAAAAGCATAGATCTATATGAACTTGATTGCACTTCACGCTCCAAATTTTTGATGATTTAATCAATCTTTCTTGGGCGAAATAGAGGATATCTCAATCGGGTGAGAGAACGGGTGAATTCCGTATGACCCAATATATCTGACAAGTCGCACTATAAGTCAATCCAAAGTGAATCGTCTTCTCCAGGATGTCGAAAAGGGACTTTTGGAACACCAATAGGCATTAAATGAAAGAAAAAAGATTAAGTACTCTATTTCACTTTGATGTGAAAACGTAACAATGAGTTTCTTGTTTTAAGAATATTGACCTTTATAATTTACTAGGATTTTAGTAAAATTTTGTAATATTTTATGCGTGGATTTCTATTTTGATTAGAATTTCTATTTAGAATTTCGAAAAAATAGAAAATATATATATAGAAATATCGAAAATATAAGGAAGCCAAAACGAATAGGGTCAAATTTTTATGAATAAGTCCTTTGAATGATGAACAAATCTCTATGTGTTTGCTCATAAAAAATGGAGTCAGCTCACCATTGCGTATTGGTACTTATCGGGTATAAAATAGATTTGCTTCTCTTTTTTTTGTTCCTACAAACAGAATTGTTATATTTTTACTAAAAATAAAGAATAGAAAAAAAAATAGTAATTCTTTCTCCACTTAAAAATAAAAAGGGAGATCTATAACATATTTTTTCCAGTGCAATAAAGTTACATAGTGTTTATTTTTCGTGAATATAAGGGGTATTTCCATGGGTTTGCCTTGGTATCGTGTTCATACTGTCGTATTGAATGATCCCGGTCGTTTGCTGTCTGTTCATATAATGCATACAGCGTTGGTTGCTGGTTGGGCCGGTTCGATGGCTCTATATGAATTAGCAGTTTTTGATCCCTCTGACCCCGTTCTCGATCCGATGTGGAGACAAGGTATGTTCGTTATACCCTTCATGACTCGTTTAGGAATAACCAATTCGTGGGGTGGTTGGAATATCACAGGAGGAACTATAAGCAATCCGGGTATTTGGAGTTATGAAGGTGTGGCTGGGGCGCATATTGTGTTTTCTGGCTTGTGTTTCTTAGCAGCTATTTGGCATTGGGTGTATTGGGATCTAGAAATATTTTTTGATGAGCGTACAGGAAAACCTTCTTTGGATTTGCCCAAGATCTTTGGAATTCATTTATTTCTCTCAGGGGTAGCTTGCTTTGGGTTTGGCGCTTTTCATGTAACTGGATTGTATGGTCCTGGAATATGGGTCTCCGACCCTTATGGATTAACTGGAAAGGTACAACCAGTAAGTCCGGCATGGGGGGTGGAAGGTTTTGATCCCTTTGTCCCGGGAGGAATAGCTTCTCATCATATTGCAGCCGGTACATTGGGCATATTGGCGGGCCTATTTCATCTTAGTGTCCGTCCGCCCCAACGTTTATACAAAGGATTACGTATGGGAAATATTGAAACTGTCCTTTCCAGTAGTATCGCTGCTGTCTTTTTTGCAGCTTTTGTTGTTGCTGGAACTATGTGGTATGGTTCAGCAACTACCCCGATTGAATTATTTGGTCCCACGCGTTATCAATGGGATCAAGGATACTTCCAGCAAGAAATATATCGAAGAGTTAGTGCCGGGCTAGCCGAAAATCAAAATTTATCCGAAGCTTGGTCTAAAATTCCCGAAAAATTAACTTTTTATGATTACATTGGCAATAATCCTGCAAAAGGTGGATTGTTCAGAGCAGGTTCCATGGACAACGGGGATGGAATAGCTGTTGGATGGTTAGGACATCCTATCTTTAGAGATAAAGAAGGGCGTGAACTTTTTGTACGCCGTATGCCTACTTTTTTTGAAACATTTCCAGTTGTTTTGGTAGACGGAGATGGAATTGTTAGAGCCGATGTTCCTTTTCGAAGGGCAGAGTCGAAGTATAGTGTCGAACAAGTAGGTGTAACGGTTGAGTTCTATGGTGG